ATTTAGACTTAAGAGTCTTTATCTTATAGTAAGAGTATAGGTATAGTTATTTTATTTTTCATAAGACTTAGACTTTTCTGACTTATCTTATACTATACTTCACCTAGGCACTTATCATTCATTGGCGGGGGAGAACTTTTATGATAAAGAACGAAAATTCGGATAGAGAAGCAACAGTTTTAACTCAACATATATGTATGTCTGTTTTCAAAGCACGAAGAGTAATTGATCAGATTCGCGGACGTTCTTATGAGGAAACACTCATGATACTGGAACTAATGCCTTATTGGGCATCTTATCCAATTTTAAAATTAGTTTATTCTGCAGCAGCAAATGCTAGTCATAATATGGGTTTGAATGAAGCTGATTTATTTATTAGTAAAGCTGAAGTAAATAGAGGTACTATTGTTAAAAAGTTAAAACCCCGGGCTCGAGGACGTAGTTATCTGATAAAAAAAACTACTTGTCATATAAAGATCTCTTTAAAAGAAAAATCTAAAATTTAGATTACTATTTCTAAAAAATTATAAAAAACTGGATGTAAAAAATAATAGAAAAATATGGGACAAAAAATAAATCCACTTGGTTTCAGACTTGGAACAACTCAAAGTCATCATTCTTTTTGGTTCGCAAAACCAAAGAATTTTTCCATGGGTATACAAGAAGATGAAATAATACGTAATTGTATTAAGGATTATGTAAAAAAGAATAATAAAATATCCTCAGGTTTCGAAGGAATTGCCCATATAGGAATTCAAAAAAGAATAGATTTGATTCAGATCATAATCTCTATTGGATTTCCTAATTTCTTAATAGAAGGACGGACACGGGGAGTCGAAGAATTACAGATGAATGTACAAAAAGAGTTTCATTCTGTAAACCGGAGACTCAATATTGCTATCACAAGAATTGAAAAACCTTATGGACAACCTAATATTCTTGCAGAATATATAGCTTTACAATTAAAAAATAGAGTCTCATTTCGAAAGGCAATAAAAAAAGCTATTGAATTAACTGAACAAACGGGTACAAAAGGAATTCAAGTGCAAATTGCAGGACGTATCGACGGAAAAGAGATTGCACGTGTCGAATGGATCAGAGAAGGCAGGGTTCCTTTACAAACAATTCGCGCTAAAATTGATCACTGTTCCCATACAATTAGAACTATCTATGGAGTCTTAGGCATCAAAATTTGGATATTTTTAAATCAAGAATAATAAAATCAGAATAATGGACCTTTCTTTATCTCAACATTCTACTTATCGATAGAGAAAATTTATAAACCCTTTTCTTATTTTTTCTTAATAAAAGAAAAACGAACAATTCTAATTCTATAAGGTTGAATAAAAATTTGATTTAACCTTTCTTTCATTGAGATTTTATTATAATTGCTATGCTCAGTGTGTGACTCGTTAGTTTTTTCTTTAGAATTTAGATTGAAAAAAAAAGTATGACCCCACTATAAACTTAGTAACTATCAAAACTAAAGAAACTCAAAAATAAAAACCAACTTATTGCTTCGTATTGTCGAGATCCCAAGAAACAGTCACTATATGACTGAATCAATCATATAGTTGTAGCAACTGAAATTCTTTTCATAAAAAAATAAATCTGATTATGAATTGTGAAAAAAAAGGGGGATGTGGAAAAATGGAAGGATGATAGAAAGAGAGAATAAAGATCTCAACGATATATAATTCCCATATGTATGGTTTCTGAAATAAAAAAGGCAGTGTTATAAAGCATCAACATAACATCAACATAAATATACAATAAAAATACAAAATATAAAATTACAACAGAATAATAAATATACAAAGAAAAAATAGAATAAATAGAAGAATTTCGTCGAGCTTCGGGTTAAGAAAAACTGAGGAGATTTACTCGGAAACAAATAATATATTTTGTTGATAGCTCCATTGCAGAGTTCAAACCTAAGTATCAATAGAGAAGCTATGGGAACGACAGAACCTGTGATTACATAGGATTTTCTTGAAAACGAATCAATCCTAATGATTCATTGGGTAGGATGGCGGAATGAACAATAAAAAATAGATTTCTTCTGAAGGGTCATGAATTGACCCTACAAATGAAGGAGGAAAGAGTCAATATTCGCCCGCGAAACTTTTCTTTATTTTTTTTTTATTTAAGAATTTCTTTTATCGGATGACTATTGGCGTAATTGAATTAATTCAATAGAGATAAAGTAAAATACTTTAGAAATTTTGATAAAATTAAAGAAGCATTGTAAAAATTAATTATAATTAATTATAAACATAGAAACATTCTATATCATTCTATATTATATAAAGATATATAAATATAGAAAATGCCTAGTTATATAAAGTGACCTATGTAACAAATTAAATAGAAAATTAGTATATTCTTTCTTTGATAGATGAATACACAAATACATGTGTATATATATAAGATTATGAATATTATCATTTCATCGGGAGGAGCTGGATGAAAGAACTCTCATGTCGCTCTGCAGTAGAGATGGAATTCGGAAACAACCATCAACTATAACCCCAAAAGAACCAGATTTCGTAAACAACATAGAGGTAGAATGAAGGGAATATCTTGTCGAGGCAATCATATTTGTTTTGGCAGATACGCTCTTCAGGCACTAGAACCTGCTTGGATCACAGCTAGACAAATAGAAGCAGGGCGAAGAGCAATGACACGATATGCGCGTCGTGGTGGAAAGATATGGGTACGTATCTTTCCCGACAAACCTGTTACTGTAAGACCTACAGAAACACGTATGGGTTCGGGCAAGGGATCCCCCGAATATTGGGTATCCGTTGTGAAACCGCTTTATGAAATGAGTGGAGTATCAGAAACTGTAGCCAAAGCTGCTATGGAGCATGCAAAATGCCTATACGAACTCAATTTGTTATTTCAGGATAGGTAAACAAAAGTCAAAGAAGAAGGAGTATGGAGAATGAAAAAACAACCACGGATTTCTTTCTCTCTGGACAGACAATCTTTCTTTTTTCCATTATCTGAAATAAGAGATTCAAAGAAAAATGATATGATTCAACCTCAGACCCTTTTGAATGTAGCGGATAACAGTGGAGCTCAAGAATTGATGTGTATTCGAATCATAGGAACTGGTAATCACCGATATGCTCATATTGGCGATGTTCTTGTTGCTGTAATCAAAGAAGCAGTGCCCAACATGCCTCTAGAAAGATCAGAAAGAATTAGAGCTGTGATTGTACGCACGTGTAAAGAACTCAAACGTGACAACGGCATGATAATACGATATGATGACAATGCAGCGGTTATCATTGATCAAGAAGGAAATCCAAAAGGAACTCGAATTTTTGGTGCTATTGCTCGGGAATTGCGACAGTTGAATTTTACTAAAATAGTTTCATTAGCACCCGAAGTCTTATAGATGAAAATAGGATATATACTATCTCTATATAGATATTCAAATACCTGAAATAGATCTGATTAATAGATTGTGTCTCATGCATATACTTTAAATTTCTAATAATTTTTTATAATTGAAGAATTCAAAAAATGAAAAAAAAAACAAAAAATAGGCATGTTGATTATATTAAAATTAGGAGGCACCAATAACTATAGTTCGTCATGGGTAGGGACATTATTGCCGATATAATAACTTCTATAAGAAATGCTGACATAGATCAAAAAGGAAAAGTTAAAATAGTATCTACTAATATCACTAAAAATATTGTGAAAATACTTTTACGAGAAGGTTTTATTGAAAACGTTCGAAAACATCAAGAAAGTCAAAAAAATTTCTTGGTTTCAACCTTACGACATAGAAAGACTAGTAAAGGGAATAAAATAAATTTAAAGCGTATCAGCCGACCCGGTCTACGAATATATTCCAACTATCAACGAATTCCTAAGATTTTAGGTGGAATGGGGATTGTAATTCTTTCTACTTCTCGAGGTATAATGACAGATCGAGAAGCTCGACTAGAAAAAATAGGAGGAGAAATTTTGTGTTATATATGGTGATTCTCCTGGGGTACCCTAATCTTCTCTCAAACTTACTATTTGTAAATGAGAGAGGAGAAGTGGATTATAGAACTCTTCCTCTATTAGTTAATACTTAAAGGGGGTTCCCTGGAATGAAAGAACAAAAATTGATTCATGAGGGTTTAATTACTGAATCACTTCCCAACGGTATGTTCCGAGTTCGATTAGATAATGAAGATCTAATTCTAGGTTATATTTCAGGGAGAATCCGGCGCAGTTTTATACGTATACTACCCGGAGATAGGGTAAAAATCGAAATGAGTCGTTATGATTCAACCAGGGGACGTATAATTTATAGACTTCGCAAAAAAGATTCGAACGATTAGATCATTCTTTTCGTTTTGTAGGGATATAATTCGAAGTTAAAAAATGCAATAAACTAATTTTTGTTTCCAAAAAAAATAGATTCAGAATGAAAGTAAGGAATGATAACTATGAAAATAAGGGCTTCTGTTCGTAAAATTTGTGAAAAATGTCGCTTGATTCGTAGACGGGGGCGAATTATAGTCATTTGTTCCAATCCGAGACATAAACAGAGACAGGGGTAATCTTTCTCAAGTTCTAAATCAATCAATTTTGAAAAGAAAAACCCATGTACATGTAAAAAGAAAGGATTCTATTTCATTTGAAATAGATATTCCCGTATCTTTCTGATTCTTCTTTCTTTTTGTTTTATTCTTATGAATATTATCTAATAAAATATGACAAAACCTATAGCCAAAATTGGTTTACGTAAGAATGCACGTATCGGTTCAAAAAAGAATGAACGTAGAATACCAAAAGGAGTTATTCATGTTCAAGCGAGTTTCAACAATACTATTGTAACTGTTACAGACGTACGAGGTCGGGTGGTTTCTTGGGCTTCCGCAGGTACTTCTGGATTCAGAGGCACAAGAAAAGGAACACCCTATGCTGCTCAAGCCGCGGCTTTTAATGCTATTCGTACATTAGTTGATCAGGGTATGCAACGAGCAGAAGTTATGATCAAGGGTCCAGGTCTCGGAAGAGATGCGGCATTGCGATCCCTTCGTAGAAATGGGATGCTATTAAGTTTCGTACGTGATGTAACACCCATGCCGCATAATGGATGTCGTCCCCCTAAAAAAAGACGTGTGTAGAAATAATAATTCAAGAGATTTCAAGAGAAATAAAAGATTCAATGATCTGATCCAATAATCATAAATAAAATAAAAAATAATAGTATGGTTCGAGAAGAAGTAGCAGGATCCACTCGAACACTACAGTGGAAATGTGTTGAATCAAGAGTAGACAGCAAGCGTCTTTATTATGGTCGTTTTGTTCTGTCCCCGCTTATGAAAGGTCAAGCCGATACCATAGGTATTGCCATGCGAAGGGCTTTACTTGGGAGAATAGAAGGAACATGTATCACACGTGCAACATCTGAAAATGTGCTGCATGAATATTCTATGATAGCAGGTATTGAAGAATCAGTACATGATATTTTAATAAATTTGAAAGAGATTGTATTGAAAAGTAATCTATATGGAGTTAGGGACGCATCCATTTGTGTCAGGGGTCCTAAATACATAACAGCTCAAGATATCATCTCACCACCTTCTGTAAAAATAGTTGATACGACACAGCATATAGCTAACCTGACAGAACCAATTGATTTGTGTATTGAATTACAAATAAAAAGAGGTCGCGGATATCATATGAAATCCACAAACGAATCTCACGATGGAAGTTATCCTATAGATATTGTATCTATGCCTGTCCGAAATGCGAATCATAGTATTCATTCTTATGGGAATGGGAATGAAAAACAAGAGATACTCTTTCTAGAAATATGGACGAATGGAAGTTTAACTCCTAAAGAAGCACTTTATGAAGCTTCTCGTAATTTGATTGATTTATTGATTCCTTTTCTACATGCAGAGGAAGAGGACATGAATTTAGAGGAAAATGAAAAAAGATGGAATCTACCCCTTTTTTCCTTTCAAGACAGATTCACTAATCTCAAGAAAAACAAAAAAGGAATTCCATTGACATGTATTTTTATTGACCAATCAGAATTGTCTTCCAGGACCTATAATTGTCTCAAAAGGTCCAATATACATACATTATTGGACCTTTTGAATCACAGTCAAGAAGATCTTATGAAAATGGAATATTTTCGCATAGAAGATGTAAAACAGATATTGGGCACTCTACAAAAGCATTTTGCAATCAATTTACCTAAGAAAAAGTTTTCATTTTAAATCCATTGGAATTTTTTCATTTTTTCGAAATAAAAAAGAATAGAATAAATTTTTAATCTTTGACACGGTCCATATATTTGCAGAATAGATACAAAATAAGATTGATGTATCTAGGGAAGATCCAGAAGAGGATCTTCCTTAGATACCTATTTCGTGGTATTTAACGATTTAATCAATTTGAAAAAGACCTAAAGTTAGGGATTTATCAATAGGTAAAGTTGCTCCAATACCTAACCAAAGAGCTACTGCGGTACCGATCAAAAAGACTGTTGTAGCTACTGGACGACGAAATGGATTTTGGAATTTATTGACATTCTCCAAAAAAGGTACTGTCAATAATCCTATTGGTACTGAAACCATTAAAAGAACACCCAATAACTTATTGGGTACTGTGCGAAGTATTTGAAATACGGGAAAAAAGTACCATTCGGGTAATATTTCCAACGGAGTTGCAAACGGATCCGCTGGTTCACCGATCATTGACGGCTCTAGAACTGCTAAGCCCACATTACATGCAATAGTGCCTAGAATTACTACTGGAAAAATATATAAAAGATCATTGGGCCATGCAGGTTCTCCATAATAATTATGTCCCATCCCTTTAGCCAATTTAGCTCTTAATACAGGATCATTCAAATCAGGTTTCTTTGTTATTTGGATAGGTGAATTCTTGTGGATCCATCCCCCAAAAGAACCGGACATGATAATTTTTTATCATCCGGCTCGAGCAAGAATCACAGAAATAGATCTATATAAGACATATATTTCATACATATTTACATATATAATGTAGAATAACTCTATGTAAGAAAAGATTTATCAAATTCCATTTCCCCGAGTTTCAACGATTCATTATTCATTGCAAAGAATTAAGTTCTGGCAACAAGGAAATGCTCAATATCCAAGTCGGCTTACAAATTCGATCATGATCAAGTGCTTTTTGGATTGTCTCATGTATTTTGGTTGGTATTTATCCCCACAACATCTCGATTTTCTTACATACAAAGTTTTTACTTGTTACTAATAAAGTATAGCCCTTGTTCTTCCTTAGATCCCTTATTTAACTCCGATAGTATCATAGATCAGGGTCGATGCAAAGGAAATGAATGCATCTACATACTATAAAAAACTGACTAAGATTAATATCAATTAATTCTAAGAAAATTACTCAAAAAAATTAAACAAAGTGAAGAAATAGAACATTGGATTATTCCACATCAATTATTCTAGGGATCTTACGGAGCCTTTTCATACATGACATGATTCGGGTATGATCATAGAAAATATTCTCCTCAAGCGAACCGGCCTATCCTATGCTACATAAAGGAACTGACATGATGGTTGGATGCGGAGACACATCGGGTTGTGAATTCCAACGTGGCGGATAAAGTCATATATCTGCATGGACCAATCAATAGTTCAAGTCACACACTCCCATAATCCATCCTCTTTTAGGAAAAATATACTTAAACTATTTGATTCATATCAAATAAACAAGACTTCAGAGTTGAATAGAAGTATCCAAATAACATGCCTTATTTTTCAATAATCCATATTTGTAGCAATGAAAGACTCTTGTTCCTCCCCGATATGATAAATTACAAATATATATGATCTGCCTTCTCTATAAAGGACCCGAAATACCTTGCTTACGTATCATTGGAAAGTGCATTAACATAAATACGGCAGTAAGAAGAGGCAATACAAAAGTATGTAAACTATAAAAACGAGTCAAAGTGGACTGGCCTACACTAGCACTTCCACGTAATAATTCTACCAAAGATGATCCTATTATAGGAATAGCTTCAGGTACGCCTGTTACAATTTTTACTGCCCAATAGCCAATTTGGTCCCGAGGTAAGGAATAACCGGTTACGCCAAAAGATGCGGTCAATACAGCCAGAACCACCCCTGTAACCCAAGTTAATTCGCGGGGTTTTTTAAAACCACCCGTAAGATACACACGAAATACGTGCAAGATCATCATTAGAACCCACATACTTGCTGACCATCGATGAACTGATCGAATTAACCAACCAAAGTTGGCCTCAGTCATTATGTATTGAACAGAGGAAAAAGCCTCTGTAACAGTTGGACGATAGTAAAAGGTCATAGCAAAACCCGTAGCTACTTGTACTAAAAAACAAGTAAGCGTAATCCCACCTAAACAATAAAATATATTGACATGAGGAGGAACATATTTACTAGTTATATCATCTGCAATCGCTTGAATCTCGAGACGTTCCTCGAACCAATCATATACTTTATTGAGATAGGTAAACCAAGAAAGACTCCCCCTCTGAGAACCGTATATGAGAATTTCATCTCGTACGGCTCAAGCCGAAACACACAAATACTGGTTTCAACGGATATGGAATAGATATTTTCAAACTTCTTGTGGCTTAGCCTCTTGACTCGATTTGACCCAATGATATGAAGTAAGAAAAATCCGGAATCACTTCTTTGTGATGATAATGCCAAGAAATACAATCTCAAGTTGGCTCATCCATGTTAATCGTGACAGGCCTCTTGAATATTCTCTTCCCTATCTTTTTTTTTATTTTTTTGATAGGAATTCTCTTGTTGAGACCCTACGAATCAATTTCAACCTCAGATTCATACTATAACCACGATGATTTAATAAAACCAAAGCTAAACTCAAAGGATTTCTGAGTAAAAACCATTTGATCATCACTTCTTCAATGAATGTAATAAATCAACAAAATATAGATAAAGAGGTTTCTTTGGGAGAAAAAATTGTTTGATTTATAAAAGACCTATTTCCATTTTTTTATCCGGTTGCGAGGTCTGAATAATAGGTATGAATCATAGTTCAAATATTTCTTTTCTTGATCTATTCTATATAGTCCGTGCTCCAGAGACTAGAATAAATATCTGACGAGGTAGAATCATCTTGATAGAGATGACAGGTCGATTCTCTGTATTATCAATAGGATCAATTATAACAAGTCACACGCTCATATTCCGGAAATGAAATATCGAAACAAATAAATTTCACGATCGAACTACCAGAATGAAATCCAAGTCTTAGGTAATCTTAAGTTGAAGTATTAAATATATTAAGTAAGTATAAGTAAAATACTCTTTTTTGATTGAAAAACTAGGACTTCCTAATTTTTATGAACTAATTAATTGAAATTCCATCCAATAAAACAGATGAATTATAAATTTCTAAAATAATAGACAGAAATATTGCAAATAGAGCCATTGCAACTCCCATAAATGGTGTAGTCCCCCACCCTGGAGCTACTTTTCCATATTCCGAATTCAATGGTTTCAAATAACTCCCTATGCCAGTTGCTCTTGTCCCAGATCTAGAACTACTCTCAACGGTTTTTGTAGCCATAAATCCTCTTTCATCATGAGTTGAAATCTGTTGACTTTGTATACCATTTTGTTATAGTTGTAAATAAACGACATTATCGTGATCCTTTGTGATCTTGAAATTATCGAAAAAATGGAAACAGCAACCCTAGTCGCCATCTCCATATCCGGTTTACTTGTAAGCTTTACTGGGTATGCCTTATATACCGCTTTTGGGCAACCCTCTCAAAAATTAAGAGATCCCTTCGAAGAACATGGGGACTAGTTGAAGTAATGAGCCCCCAATATTCATATGGGGGCTCATTACTTCAATGGAAAGAATGAAAAATCATTTCATTTTTTTAGTTGGAACTTTAGGTGGTTCTCGAAAAAAGATAGCGAAAAAAATTATCCCTAAAGTTGAAACTAAG